AAATAATGTCTTGAGCAGTTACATATCCCGGACCCTTGAAACAAATAGACGCGTTACAAGTTCCATACAGATTACTTCTCAATACAATTTCTTTCAAATTCATTAAAATTTCATGTACGGATTCTTGAATACCTACAAAAGTAGAATATTCGTGTGGTAGTTTCTCAAATTTTGCACGTGTAATACATGTTCCTTCTATTTCTCCTAGTAAAGCTCTTCGCATCGCGATGCCTATTGTATCGGCTTGGCCTTTCATAAGTGGGGCCAGAATAAAGCGTCCATAATAAAGACGCTTACTGTCTGCTCTTGATTCAACACACTTCCACTGCAGTGTCCGAGTAGATACTGTTACTTTCTCTCGAACCATAGTAATATTATTTGATCAAATCATTGAATTATTTATTTCTCTTGAAATCTCTTCAATGGTTACACACGTCTTTTTTTGGGGGGCCTACAGCCATTATGTGGCATAGGGGTTACATCCCGTATGAAACTTAATAGTATACCACTTCTACGAATAGCTCTTAATGCCGCATCTCTCCCGAGACCGGGGCCCTTTATCATGACTTCTGCTCGTTGCATACCTTGATCCACCACTGTCCGAATAGCATTTCCCGCTGCGGTTTGAGCGGCAAATGGTGTTCCTCTTCTTGTACCCTTGAATCCACAACTACCGGCGGAGGACCAAGAAATTACTCGCCCTCGTACATCTGTAACAGTCACAATGGTATTGTTGAAACTTGCTTGAACATGAATAACTCCCTTTGGGATTCTACGCGCATTCTTACGTGAACCAATACGTCTATTTCTACGTGAACCAATTTTTGGTATAGGTTTTGCCATATTTTATCATCTCATAAATATAAGTCAGAGATATATGGATATATCCATTTCATGTCAAAACGGATCCTGGTTTTTTTACTGATTTTTTTGTACATCTGTATATCAGGTCCTTTAGATTTCGGGAGTCCTTTTTGATTTAAAACAATTATCCTTGTCTTTGTTTATGTCTCGGGTTGGAACAAATTACTATAATTCGTCCCCGCCTACGGATCAATCGACATTTTTCACAAATTTTACGAACGGAGGCCCTTATTTTCATATTTGTCACTCCTTTTCTTAATTCTGAATCTACTTAATTTAATTGGAAGAAAATAAATTTCTTAAAATTTTTAACTTCGAATTGTATCCCTACGAAAGAATGTTGAAATCAAAAAATCACCCAATTATTTGAGTCTTTACTTTTGAATATACTGAATATAATATTCAAATTATATTCCCTTTAGTTGAATCATAAGAACTTACCATAATTTTGTTAATTTATAGGGAGTATATGTATAAAATTACGTTGAACCTTTCCCGAAGCAAAACCTAGAATCGGATTGATTTTTGTTATCTAAACGAACTCGAAACATACATACCATTGGGACGTAGCTCAGTAATTAAACCTTCGCAAATCTGTTTTTGTTCTTTCTCTTGCATTCCAGGTAAAACGGCTTTGAAACATCAACTAATTAAAGAGGCATAATATTATAAACCTACCTTTTACTCTTTTTTTTCACAAATATGAAAATTTCGCATATGATTTGGCTATCAGAAAGATTACCATATATAACACAAAATTTCCCCGCCGATTCCTTCTATTCGAGCCTCTCGGTCTGTCATTATCCCTCGAGAAGTAGAAAGAATTACAATCCCCATTCCGCCTAAAATTCTCGGAATTCGTTGATAGTTAGAATAGATTCGTAGGCCGGGCCGACTGATCCGTTTTAAATTTAAAACAGTTCTATATGGTCCTTTCCTATTTCTTCTATGTCGTAGGGTTAAAACCAAAAAAAAATTATTGCTTTCCTGATGTTTTCTCACGTTTTCAATAAAACCTTCTCGTAAAAGGATTTTAACAATATTTTCAGTGATATTAGTAGATGGTATTCGAACTGTTCTTTTTTCATTCATGTCAGCATTGTGTATAGAGGTTATTATGTCAGCAATAGTGTCTTTACTCATGATAAACTAAGATTATTGTTGCCCCCGAATTTTGATATAATCAACATGCTCTATTTCTTTTTTTTTTCTAAATTCATAAATATTTATGAATTTTAAAAGGTATATACGTGATATACAAACAATCTACTAATTAAAGTAATCCATTTCATTCAAATATTATAAACTATATCATGGTATTCCCTTATAATACTTCGGGTGCTAATGAAACTATTTTAGTAAAATTTAACTGTCTTAATTCCCGGGGGATCGCGCCAAAAATTCGGGTTCCCTTTGGATTTCCTTCTTGATCAATAACAACTGCAGCGTTGTCATCATATCGTATTATCATACCGTTGTCGCGTTTGAGTTCTTTACAAGTACGTACAATTACAGCTCGGATCACTTCTGATCTTTCTAGAGGTGTATTTGGCACTGCTTCTTTGATTACAGCAACAATAACGTCACCAATATGAGCATATCGTCGATTACTAGCTCCTATGATTCGAATACACATCAATTCTCGAGCCCCGCTGTTATCGGCTACATTCAAATAGGTTTGAGGTTGAATCATATCTTTTTTTATTGATTTTGTCTTTTCAATGTAAAGGGTGCAAAAAAAAGAAATATTGTTTGTTCAAAACAAGAAACCTACAATTTTTTTTTTTATCAAAAAAATTATTTCCTTTTGTTCTACATTTCTATCCTATACCGAAAGAATGAATTGAGTTCGTATAGGCATTTTTGATGCCGCTATTGAAATAGCCCTTCTGGCTATATTTTCTGCCACTCCGCTCATTTCATAAAGTATTCTGCCGGGTTTAACAACAGCTACCCAATATTCGGGAGATCCTTTCCCCGAACCCATACGCGTTTCGGTTGGTCTTACTGTAACTGGTTTGTCTGGAAATATACGTACCCATATTTTTCCACCGCGGCGTGCGTTTCGTGTCATTGCGCGACGCCCCGCTTCTATTTGTCTAGACGTGATCCAAGCGGGTTCAAGTGCTTGAAGAGCATATCTACCAAAGCAAATACGATTACCTCGATAAGATATTCCTTTCATTCTTCCTCTATGTTGTTTACGGAATCTGGTTCTTTTGGGGTTATAGTTGATGGTTGTTTATCAATTCCATCCATCTCTATTACAGAACTGGACATGAGAATTTCTTCTCATCCAGCTCCTCGCGAATTAAACGATTAAAAATCAAATACATGGTGAATAATATACTGAATCGGGGTATTCTTTAAAATTCCATTTATTTATATAGAATAATATAATTTTTTTTCTTTTGATTTTATATATATATATAATTAATATAATTAACCACGTATTCTATTTAATCTTATAATGAATCTTTATTTGATTTTGCTTTTTCTTATCATATCGAATTTATTCAACCTTCATAAAAAAAAAATTCGCGGGCGAATATTTACTCTTTCAACATTCAGTTGTAAGATTAGTCTATGACAACACAATCTTTCAAAAAAAAAATTTGGTTCGTTCCGCCATCCTACCTACTGAATCATTAGGATTCCTTTTCAATAGAATCTTATGCATTCACAGGTTCTATCGTCCCCACCACCTCTTGAGTAATGATTAGGTCTGAATTCTACAACGGAGCTCCTAATGAAATTTTTGAGTCAACCTTCTCAGTCTTTATTGGCTCGGGGCTCTTTATTTGTGGTTCTATCCACGTATTTGTCTAATTAGGGATCAATCAGTATTGATGCTTTATTACATTCTTTTTTATGAGATGACTCATAGACCGTACATATTGGAATCGTATATCGTTGGTATTCTTTTTCTATCTTTCTCTCACCTTTCCATTTATCTGTATCCTTTTCTTGCTTTACAACCAATAATCAGATTGGTTTATATTTTTTTTTTTGCAAAAAAGATTTCAGTTGCTACAATGATATGACTTATATATATATCCTATATATCTATATCATATTTTGACTGGCTCTTTCTTTATATCCAGATAATGCGAAGCAATGAGTTGGTTATTAGTTCTATAGTTATTAGTTCGTACTACGAGTTATTCCATTTTTTTGAAACCTAATCCTAATAGAAAAACCAACGAGTCACACACTAAGCATAGCAATTATATCAAATGATTAATTGAATTTTTATTCAACCTTATAGAATTGTTCATTTTTTTATCATTAAATAGAAATAGAACTAAATACAAGTTAAGTAAATGTTTATTATTCTTCGTTTACAAATATCCAAATTTTGATACCTAATACCCCATAGATAGTTCGAACTGCGTAGGAGCAATAGTCTATTTTGGCTCGAATGGTTTGTAGAGGAACCCTACCTTCTCTGATCCATTCGACACGTGCAATTTCTTTTCCGTCGATACGACCTGCAATTTGTACTTGAATTCCTTTTGTACCTGCTTGCTCAGTTAATTCAATAGCTTTTTTCATTGCTTTGCGAAATGAAACTCTATTTTTTAATTGCCCGGCTATAAATTCCGCAAGAATATTGGGGTGCCCATAAGGGTTTACAATTCTTGTAATAGCAATGTTGAGTTTTCGGTTTACACAATTGAGTTCTTTTTGTACATTGAATTGTAATTCTTCGATTTTTCGAGTCCTTTCTTCTATTAATAACTTGGGGAATCCCATATAGATTATCACTTGAATCAAATCGATTCTTTTTTGAATCTCTATACGTGCAATTCCCTCGACATTAGAGGATATTTTCAGATTTTTTTGTACATAATTTTTGATACAATCTCGTATTTTTTGATCTTCTTGTAGATCTTCGGAATAATTTTTGGGTTGTGCAAACCAAAGAGAATGATGCCCTTGGGTTGCGCCCAATCTGAAACCAAGTGGATTTATTTTTTGTCCCATAGTCCCCCACTACTATATATATCGTGAAACATCATATCGGTGTGTTTTTTTTTTATTCGTTCGGATTTTTTTAAGCATAACATAATATAGCGTATTTGTAGTTTTTCTAATATGGAATATTCTTTCTTTAAATATTCCTCAGCTGTTTT